CTTTTGTTCCTCTCATTTCATTTCTTTTATCTTTTGGTATATATTCGATGCTTTTTTACCTTATGTTTAGTATCTAGTCGAATTTGATTCTATTCTATTAGATTAGACTAGAAAACTATTGATTCATTCTATGACATTTAAATCTGACAATAGTGGCATAATTATACCGCTTCAATTTGGATTGAAAAAAGAAAGAAAAAAGAAGAGGTAAGTAAAGTAAAATAGTCTTCTTCACAGTATACATACTATGACTAGGAGTGCGGGACAAGTAATTCAATTCCCGAAATCTGGTAGAAAAAAAAATATATAAACAAGCAAAAGACTTTTCATAATTTTTATGATCATACTTAATTACCAATCAAAATGGGATTTTTTTTAGAGCTTGATGTTGATCAATTTGCGGATCTAGAAATTCATTTCGGACAATTGAACCTTCTCAAACTGTTTCTTTTTAAGAACCAAAAAGATTTGTGCCAAAATAACAGATGCCAAGAATAGCAAAAGTCCTTGGACACGTAATGGATCTTGAAGTACTATTTCCGCATCCCCCTGACCAAATCCACCCACATTAGGATTGCTCGTTAATGGTTGATCAAGTTTGATGGATTCGCCCTCTGAAACAAGAAGTTCTGGCCCCGGAGGGATAATATCAACCACTTGACGTCCATCTGATGCATCCACTATGGTTATTTCGTATCCCCCTTTTTCTTTTCGTATGATTTTGCTTACTATACCTACCGCGGTAGCATTATAAACATTATTGTTACTCTTGCTCCCGTCGGGATAAATCTGACCTCGTCCCCTGTTCCCGCCTACGTATATGGGATATTTTAAGAAGTGAACATCTTTCTTAGTAGCGGGATCGGGGGAAAGAATGGGAAAGGTGATTTCGCTATATTTCTGACCAGGAACAGGACCTATCACAAGAATATTTTTTTTAGTGGGACGATAACTCTGAAAAGACAGATTGCCTATCTTTTCTTTAATCTCGGGCGAAATACGATCGGGGGGGGCTAATTCAAAACCCTCAGGTAAAATAAGAACAGCTCCTACATTCAAAGCCCCCCTTTTGCCATTAGCAAGAACTTGTTTCAGTTGCAGATCATAAGGAATTCGAACAACTGCTTCAAATACAGTATCGGGAAGTACCGCTTGTGGAACCTCGATATCTACGGGCTTATTAGCTAAATGGCAATTGGCACATACAATACGGCCAGTCGCTTCTCGTGGATTTTCATAACTCTGCTGTGCAAAAATGGGATATGCATTCGAAACGGGTGCCCGAGTTATTATATATATCAATATCATGAGCGAGACGGAAATAGATCGAGTAATCTCTTCCTTTATCCAAGAAAAGGTATTTCTAGTTTGCATGGTCCAATCATTGATCCCGAAAAATTCTACAATAAAATTAGATAAGTCGCTAGTATAGTTCCCTATCTATGATTTTGCTATTTACTGATTACTGAAATAGTTTCACTGAAATATTGAAGGAATCCCCTGTATGGGTAGAAAGAATAAGTAAAATTTTGAATGTTTTACTTATGTATAAAGTAAGAAACATTATAATTGATCGGTCGATCATTTTTCAGTCATTCATTGAATGATAAATCACTACAAGTGACGGAGAGACGCGATTTAAATAACGAAAGATCCAATATTTAAAAATTGTATCTAAAATGACCGGAAAAGTAGAAACAAGACCTGATATAATTTGCTCATTATGAGAAAATCCAAAATCTTTGTAGACAGAGCCAATCATTAGTTCCCAACCGTGCGGCGAATGGAATCCTATACATAAATCGGTTAATAAAAGAATAGAAAAAGCTTTTATTGTGTCGCTTAAATTATAGAGGAATTCTTGAACCCAAGAGTTAAGAATAACAAGTTCTTCATTACCTAGAATAGAACAACCACTTAGAATAACGAAAGAGATTATATTTGTCGAGAAATGCAAAATCGTATGAATACAATCCTCATTGTGCATCTTGATCAATTGAATCGTTTCTTTGTAGATTCCGCGGTGAAGATTTTGTAAATGTGTTTCCGGGTATTCCTTTATTATTTCGTCCAAGAGAGAGAGTTCCTCTAATTCTATGAATTTTTTTAGAATACTCTTTTCTTGAATATCATTCAAGAAAATTTCGGAGTTCCTAGCGTGCCACCAATTAGTAACCCAAGATTCCAGGCTTTTATTAAATGAGAGAGAGATCCACCAAGGCAAAAATACTATAGATGCAAGATATAGAAGGGAAATGAATACTTTCTTTTTTGCCATTTTTTCGTCTGTGAATTTTTAATCACCTCATTTGTCGACTCTATATGATACTAATATTTCTATCAAGCATCAGTTCTATTCCATTACAAACAAGTCACAGAGCCCATAAATCTATTCCCTGTTTTTTATTTGTGATTCAGTAAAGTGGTTAGTCCTTTAATTTAGAAAGAATACAGAAAAACAATACAGAAATCGAATAAAAAAGAGTCCACTTCAAATTCGAATGAAGAAATAAAAAAAAAAGATAAACTCTTTATTCCATTCCAAAATTTTTTGATATATGAAATATATGGGATGAGTCTATTATTTGGATTTGTTACTTGTTTTGTTATTGAATTGAGTTAAGTGGCTTTACATACACATAAAAAAGTTTTGTGGACAAAAAAAAAACACTTTCGTTTTATGATTGTTCCGTGTACGTTTGCTTTTGGCTCAAATGGGCGTTCTGAAGAAACTTAAGTTAAGTTATGCTATAGAAAAAAGAGGATTCTTGAGTTTTAGTTTTTTCCCTCTTGCTAAGAAAGCAGTCATTCTTCAGTTCTTTTTTCAAAATACTTCAATTGGTACACGTAAGAAATAGGCCGATTCAGCGGCTTTTTGCTCAATTTCTCGTAGAGTCAAATTCTCATCAGTACGAGTCAAGGGAACGGACCCCTGGCCCCTTATTTCCATATAAAGGGCACGACGAGCATAAACACCCTCTTTAACTTCTATTCTGATGGACTGAATGTCTTTCATAAGGAATCGAAGGAAGATACGACGATTTTTTCCAGGAAATCCCCAACGAAAAATACACACTATTCCTTCTTTTATATCGAATCGATCATAACCACTACCTACATTCCACGAAATTGTGCACCACAAATAGGAGCTAATAAAAAGACCTGCGATTCCATAGAAAGACATTACGAGCCCTTGCGGAAAAAAAATGATTTCCTGAGAGGGAAATAAAGATATAAAATTCCTACCAAGATAACTGGAAGTTCCAACCAATAAAAACCCTAATGAACCTAAAAAAAGGATAAAGGCCCAGAAGAAATTACTCGTTTTTCGAGACCCGGTTATAAGTTCTATCCATATACGGTCTGATCGCCAACTCATACTATACTCGATCTAGTTGCATTTTATTGGAATTGGGGAATAACCAAAAAAATTGACTTTCATTTTTTTGTTTCCGAAGTAACCCGCATCAACTAGCACTATTAGGATGTGAACCTTTAGGAGTAATTCATCGAATTGCTTAACTCTAAACTAAAATAATAACATCCCTTTCCATATGCCATATGATTTATTATAGATATCCGCATATATCCATATAGATATATTGACTTTACATTTCATAAACTCACCCCGATACCGAGCTATTTGAAAATAGCTCTAATTCATTTACTCATCGATTATGTTTACGTATGTATACGAGCTTATGCTCGGAGGAAGCCACACGTTATACCCTATTCTACTAAATAGTCTACTAAATAGAAGTCTACTAAATAGAATATTCGTGTTATCATCCAAGTAAGGCTTGAAAAAAAAAAATAGATAAGATTTGGCCCCATCCTATCTAAAAAATTTTGTTTTTTTGAACATGAAGAGATAAAGAAACCATTGCAATTGCCGGAAATACTAAGCCCACTAAAGGCACAAAAATAGAGGGTAAGGCGTTGAAAGTTGTCATAGAATGGGTACCTCGATTTAATATTTGTACCTGTTATTGTTATAAAGATAGCTTATAATTCATATATAATTATACTATTATACTAAGTCTACTTAAGTGAGTATATACACTAATAAAGAGTATATAATGGAAGAGTATATTAGGTATATATACTAAGATATAATAAGGAGTCTATAATATAAGACTAATATATTAAAATATATATATATATAATATACTCAGTAAGTATATAATAAGTGTAAATCAAAGGTGGAAATATGTAAATAATTGGGCTTAGTCATCTTTCTACATGAAATATATATGTCACTTTTTTTTTATTATTATGTTGTTCTTTTTTTCTTCATTATTGATTTTTTTCTTCTTATTATTGTTTATATTTATTTTGATTATTCCCCTCCCGAAAAATTCGTTAGACTACGACCCAACAAAAGGTATTCTTAGTAAAACCGAGGGTTCTCGGGGGGATATAGAAAGATGCAGGACCCCCCTGCCTAATTTCACAGAAGAAAGAAACAGAATTCACTCTTTTTATTTTGTTTGATAGAGATTTCCTGATTAGAAATCGGGAATATCGAGAAAAAAAAATGATCCGCATGGTTCTTTTTACAATTTACAATTCAATCTTATGTTACCAAAGAAAGAAGAACCCATTCTTGGAATTTTTACCTTAATTCAATTCCTATAAACTAAATAACTACTTGATTATCACAAACCAAATTAAAAAAAAATTTAAAATTAATTAATATTAAATAATTTATTAAATTAAGGATATAAAATTAAGGATATAAGTCTCTACTTGATTTCATTTTTCGATTCAAAGGAAAGAAAGCGTGGAGATTAAATAACTCACTCAGAACGCCCTTTAAAGGATTACGTGGTACGATTGGATCGAATAAGCCCTTATGGAATAAATATTCAGCCGATTGTGAACCCTCCGGTATTGTCTTATTCAATGTTTGTTCAATTACTCTTTTACCCGCAAATGCAACGTAGGCATGGGGTTCTGCAATAATGATATCTCCCAACATACCAAAACTAGCTGTTACC